CTTTTATTATTATAAAACCTTTCTGGACTTTGTATTGATGTAAAAAACGCTCTTTTTGTTACTCCTATCTAAATTATAAGGTCTTAGGTGGAACTACTTAATTGAATGTTTTACAGAGATTCTAATAATTCGTATTACTATATAGTTTAGTTATTGGAGGGTATTTTTGATTTATTTCTATTTTCTTTATATATAAAGAAAATAGAAATAAATCATTCAAATTCAAGTCAAAGTTTTTCTTTTTTTTAGTATTAATAGCTAGTAATCTAAAAGAAAGAAAGCTAGTCTGTACTCTATTTGTTTATTCTTTAACCGTACGAAATACCCGACAAACACTCTTAGAAGGGATAGAATTCCATTCTTTGATTGGTTCTTCCGATCCTTATTTTATTTAACTCATAGATAGATAGAACATTCAATTTAACAAATAGAATATCACAAATTGGACATTTTTTATTCGAAACGCCTCGTGATCTTCAACCAATTATGTGCTTCAATATAATTACCCGGAGTAAGCGCTATCGCTTGTTTCCAATACTCAGCGGCTTGATCGAACCAAGCCTCCGCAATTTCCGAATCTCCCTGTCGAATGGCCTGCTCTCCCCGGTAATGACAGATCACAGCCATATTATTAAACGCTTGTGGTAAGAATGGGTTTCGTTCTAGTGCCCTAAAATAATATTCTAAGGCTTTCGTATGATCCCCATTACTTGTGTGAATAAGGCCTATGTTATAGAGTATATAACTTCGATCGTAGGGATCAATTTCTAGTCGCATAGCTTCATAATAATTCTGTAAAGCTTCTGCATAATTTCCTTCGGATTGGGCTGACATCCGTTACGGTCGTCATTCGATTAAAAAACGAATCTCCGTTCCAGAACCGTACGTGATATTTTCATATCATACGGCTCCTCCCTTAATATGCATACTGAGAATATTTTTCTCGTTTTTGATTCCATGTATCTATTATTCTCATTATGAATTGAGCGGGGCTAGTGTTTTTGCACGAAATTTCTAGCCAACCTTCCTGCGTGGGAGCTTTTGTTAACATCAACCTTGTTGGTACTAGATAGAAATGGTAACTCCAACAATTTCTTTGTCCTCAACGCCCCCTAATTTCCAGGAATTAGTCACTTCAACAGTCTTTGATGGTTATATGGGTATCCAAGGTACGAACGAGATGGATATTTGTTGGCCCAACCATTCTTTTAAGTCCCAACCCGTAGAGGGGGGGTAAGTCATTTTTAACAAAGCTTTAGTCTTGTTGATTTCTAGGTGTAGTGCTTTTCACCAATGCTGCCTATTAGAACTAGTAGAGTGGGGTTGGCCCGGAATACAGAACCAACAGGTGTAACCTTTCGCTCAATACTAAAACGGCTAGTGGAAGCATATGAGGCTGCATTAATCGAGGATACACGACAGAAGGAATTGTTCTATTTATAAACTTCACCTTCAAGAAGCGTAGATTTTTTTCAACAATCTATCAAAAAAATGATTTTTTATTCTTTCTCATAAGAATAAGACTGGGGTAAAAAAAAGAATCAAATCACACCATCTCTGTAATAGGTAAATGCCTCCTTTTCGCCCGAAGTTGTTGGAATTATTCGTAATAAAATATTGGCCACAACCGAAAAGGTCTTATCAATAAAATTTCCATTTATCCGTGATCTAGGCATAGGTACCAATCCATTCTAAAATTCTTTTCATTCCCCCTCTAGGGGGAAAATGACCCTACAAAGAAAGGAATTGTAAAATACGAAATAGCATAAAAAAGATTCAGTAAAAAAAACATAAATTCAATATCAACAATCAACAAATAAAATGTAAAGATGTGAACCCTCTACTACGACTCATATTAAAAGACTCAAATTGCTCCTTTTTGTAGGAAGAAAAAAATATTTGGAGACAATTCGAAGTTATCCTATAGTATACGAACGGCCGAACTAGTCCTATTTCATCGAAGCTGAAGAATCAAGTCATTTTTCCTAGCGATTCACTTTGGTTGGATTAGGATCCAAAGAGGGGGGAAATAAGCGAATAACTCTTCTATAATCTAAACGGAATAACCGTCTATTTTGTTTGTGTTATGTACATAGTGAGTAGATACTATACAACCAAATAGCCCCAGGATGAGTCATGTATTTGTAAAAGATCTATGAAATAATCACCTTTTTGGTGAAAACTTCAAAATAAATTCATTTTCTAAGTTTTATGAAATCGTCGTTTAAATGGAATCATAATCGAAAGGTATCCATTAATCATAGTCTAAAAAACATAAACCCATCAATCCGTTGATTCCTTCCAATTCATTGATTTAATCTCGTATAAATATGATATCAGATATCAGACAAGGGCGGAAACGGCATCTTCGCAAATATGAAAAATCTATCTTTTAAATTTTCCCAAGAAAAAACTTTTTTATTTGAATACCCGAGCCTTGAAAAGATCTTGACCAAAAATGGGATCTTTTTTTAGTTAGAATTGCTTGGTTGTGCCTTACCTAGCCAAGCCCCCCCAAAAAAATAGGAATAACTCGCTATTCGTTCGGTTCCCGGGTCATAATTGTTGTGTAGGAGAGGTGGCCGAGTGGTTCAAGGCGTAGCATTGGAACTGCTATGTAGACTTTTGTTTACCGAGGGTTCGAATCCCTCTCTTTCCGTACCTTCACCCAACTCAACAACAGCGCCGACCGTAACAAATTAACCAAGAGGTATATCCTTTTAGTTTGGGGAAAGGAGGCTCATTTTTCCGAAACCTTTTCTAAACCCTTTTATTTAAGGTAGGCTTAAGTCTGACGGGAATAATATTCTACGACCAGCAATTCATTTATTTTCAAACCGACCCACTTATTATCTATTATTTGATTGACTACTCCTTTATATGGAAATGGGTGAAGAGTTAAATGTTTTGGCAATTCCTCACTGTGGGATGAATCCAGATAATTTTGAACGAGAGCTTTTGATTTTTGCTTATCCCTCGCCATAACAATGTCGGTGGGTTTGCAACGATAACTTGGTATATCTACTATACGACCATTAACTAAAATATGTCTATGATTAACCAATTGGCGGGCTCCAGGAATAGTCGGCGCCATACCCAATCGAAAAAGGATGTTGTCCAAACGCATTTCAAGTAATTGGAGTAAAACCTGACCTGTTGACCCTTTGGCTTTTCTCGCGATACGGAAGTATTTAAGTAATTGTCGTTCTGTAATACCATAATGAAACCGTAATTTTTGTTTTTCTTCTAGACGAATACGATATTGAGATCTTTTCCCGGAACGTGATGGGTTTCTAAGATCTCTAGGCTTTTTATTAGTCAGTCCTGGTAAAACCCCCAGACGTCGTATTTTTTTGAAACGAGGCCCCCGGTAACGCGACATAAAAACTCCTTATTTATTGTTATTGATTGATATTTAATTTTTATATTAAAACTGAACGAAATCCCCTGAAGTATTCTCTTGATTGGACTAGAACGACTAATGGCACTAGACGGAAAAGTGAGATTAAAGATGTACGTATCCGAAGTTCCTCCTTGTTTTTGTATTAAAATGCATTATTCATTATTTTATTCTTGTATTTTCAATTTCATTTATGAATTTTATTTTCATATTTGAGTCTTTCAATTTTTATCATTTTTGTAATTGTATTTTAGTATATATATATACATAATATTAATATACATTAATTTCATTTTCATTTATTGTAGATATTTTTTTATTCTTAGTTCAGTTACTATTTAGTCTTGAAGTTTTGTTGTATATTTCTTTCGATTCTATTCCCTAGAATAGAAAGAAAGCAAAAACATAGAATTACATTTTCTTATTCTTAATAGAATAAAAATTAAGTAATAAAAATATAAAATAACGAATCGAATAATATACAAACCAATATATATAAAACCATCGAAAAGAAAAATACGAAAAAGGATCCGTTGAGTTGTTTTGCCGAGACATAAGAAAGCGTCGACCTTTTGAAAAAGGAAAGGTGTCTTTATTCTTTCATTTCCAAGAAACAGAATCGTATAAAAAACAAATAGAGAAAAGCCGGCTATCGGAGTCGAACCGATGACCATCGCATTACAAATGCGATGCTCTAACCTCTGAGCTAAGCGGGCTCACATAAGAGAAACTTTACATGCATAATAATTCCAAAAACTAGATCTTAGTTATTAACTATTTATAAATCATAAAAAATAGAAATCGATTTCAAACCTCTATTGAAGTAAATAAAGTATAGAAATAAGATAAAGATTCCTATACCGATTTAGAATTTGATATTTATTACATCCCAATCCTAACAATTAGAATAATACATTTATCTTTTTTTATCAATCAAAAAATTTTAAATTTAGAATTTAATATACATTTATTTAGAAATCTTAATTTAAATTTAATAAAAATGGGAATATATATTCTATATATATTATTATTATATTCTAATTATTATTATAAAAAAATTTTGCAATTTGCATTCAATTATGAGTTCTATCTATAAAAATTCATTAATTCATTTGAATCAAATCAAAAAATGATAGATAAAGGTTTCAGATCAGAATAAAACATTCCGGTTGCTTTTATTTGAAAACTAAGACAAAAAAGAATCGATCCTTTGAGTATTTCAACTTTCATGGTAAAATGAAAAATAGGTTCATATCTATAGTGATAGATATCCGTCTATATTGAATTGAAGATCAAAAAGCGATAGAATTCTTTCTGGTTGGCCCATATCAAATATGAGCTAACACCAGAAATGAAAGAAAATAGGCAAAACAAAAAAGTATGAAATTCCTTATAGAATCGAATTTAAAGGTTCCGGTATAAAAAAAGGATTCAAAAAGGGAAAGTACATCACACTGAAATCTTCAGCATACAAAAAAGAGGGGATATGGCGAAATCGGTAGACGCTACGGACTTAATTGGTTTGAGCCTTAGTATGGAAACTTACTAAGTGATAACTTTCAAATTCAGAGAAACCCTGGAATTAAAAAAAATGGGCAAT